AAGCCCCTTATCGGATTTGAACCGATGACTTACGCCTTACCATGGCGTTACTCTACCGCTGAGTTAAAAGGGCCTCTTTGATTCAATTCCTGAATGAATTACTATGCAGATAAGATATATCTATACTCTGATACATATATATTATATAGATACATATATATTATATATAAGTACATGCAATAGACTCATACTCATAGTGGTTGCTAGTGGACTGAGAATTTGAATTTCACTAGTGAATGAATATAGGCTCAAAATAAATGGGTTTATTTATATTGCATAAATATCAATCAATGCAATGAATTGTTTCAAGGCCGGGCCTAATTACCCTTTTCGAGAACTTCTTGATCCCCTCTTTCCATATTTTATTTATCGTTTGTGTTTGTTAATTTCCTGGTTTAGTATGATAGGCATATCACATCTTATCTTAACAATGAATGAAAGTGGGAGAAATTTAATGAAGTTCAATCCTTTTTCTGGCAGACAACTCACTCCTAAAAATATATACCTTCATATTTTTTCTATTAAATATATTATATATTTCATATTATCCTTATATTGACAATTTCAACAAACTGTTCATACTATGAGCATAGTATGATGGCGTTCGGGCAAGCATGCCCCCATCGTCTAGTGGTTCAGGACATCTCTCTTTCAAGGAGGCAGCGGGGATTCGACTTCCCCTGGGGGTAGGGTACTACGAAAGGAAGTTGATCATGGATTATCAATAGATTGAGAATTGATTTGTCCGGGGTCGATGCCCGAGCGGTTAATGGGGACGGACTGTAAATTCGTTGGCAATATGCCTACGCTGGTTCAAATCCAGCTCGGCCCAAGGATTCGCTGAGCCAAGATCACATTATATAATCCTATAGCTAGCTATAGAAAGAATAAGAAAAAACTTTCAGATATACTCCTCTTTTTTGTTCTCATAAATTCTGATCTTTTTAATAATCTAGATTCATATCACGATCTGTAAGTCTAAAGAAAAGAGCAAAGAACCTAAAAGACTCTTTTTGTTCATTGAACGATGGATTCTCAATCGTTTTGGCAATAACAAAAGGATTAAATTAATCCCTAACACCTTATTTTTATTTTTGGGGGATTGTAGTTCAACTGGTCAGAGCACCGCCCTGTCAAGGCGGAAGCTGCGGGTTCGAACCCCGTCAGTCCCGACATACCCTTTTCTATGAAAGGGGCGATGAAAGAGGGATAAGGAGCATAATTTAGAACTTAACCCTGTCCTTCTTTCCATTTCCCCTCGATTCTTTGTTTGTATTTGTAACCAATGAAAGCGGAAACGCAGTTAGATGATATTTCATTAGATGCTTGTACCCGGAAGGCTAGAGTTTTTTTCGAAAAAGAATGAAAAAAAGGGCATTTTTTATTTGATTAGAAAGATTCGGTATGGATAAAAGATCTTCTTATGTTATACAATTCTGGACGGTGAATCGATTTGCTAGCTCAGATATTGTTAGTCACGATATTGGGCCGAGTCAATATCATTATCATCGAGATGTAATTCATCCCATTGAATTTACAGGCGAAAGGTTTATCATCTCTATGGGATTAAATCCCGAGTTATTGTGAAGTAAAAAAAAACGAAAGATGAGATTATGGAAGTAAATATTCTTGCATTTATTGCTACTGCACTGTTCATTCTAGTCCCTACTGCTTTTTTACTTATCATATATGTAAAAACAGTCAGTCAAAATAATTAAGTTGAATGAAACTTGACTTCGGAGTTCTTAGCAAGGATTCCCTTTTTTCTTTTTCGTCTTAAATGAAATGAGCGGACTAGAATCCGCAGTATTCTATGAGATCGGATAGTATGGTAGAAAGAAATATATGACTCTTTTCTTTCTACCATACTATTTTTTTTTAGTATTAGACAGTTAAAAAAGCGAACTCAATTTAGTAGTACCCTTAGAGTCCACTTCTTCCCCATACTACGAGTGAAAGGGAAAATGTAAAGACTACCATTAAAGCAGCCCAAGCTAGACTTACTATATCCATGTGACTTGTGTCCCCTATCTCTATGAATATGCAGGAATTATTCCATTATTGCTCACTAATAATAGTGGAATCAATGGTGCAGAGTCAAAAAAAAGGGGGGGTGTTCTGCACCAACACTGTTGATGAACTAATTCCCTAAACCCATTTATTCTTAATATGATTTCTAGTAGAATCGGGAAACATTAAGCCCAAGCAAAATAACAACAGGTAGTGACGTCCTTCCAAGTATCGAGGGGATGTTACTAATAGAACATGTAAGATAATAAAATATCCAGTGTTTCTTTTTTCGACCTTACTAAATAAAAGGCATAAAAATAGGGAATCAAGACGGATCGCTATCCATCACAATCACAGACCTCCATTCCCCATTTGATCTAATCCTTACCCTCTCCCGATTCTGTCTTTTAAACAAAGGTTACTGAATAGAAAAGAAAAAAAGTGCCAATCGAATTCAAGGCCTAGTTAGTAGACACTCCAGTGGAAGGGC